CAAGGTACTCAGTTGTGGAAGGGCACTGCCTCACATTAGTCTTTGTTACTCAGAAGTTGCGTCACTACTTCATGTCCTTCACAGTTCATATTGTGACAAGATGTGACCCAATCAAACACTTAATGTCTCGAGCTATACTATACTCATAGGGAGAGCTGCTCGGCGGTTCCTCACTCTAGCAGGCTATGACATGAAATGTGTAACTCCCAACGCAATTTAAAGTAAAGCCTTAGTTGATTTGCTTGCCCGTTTCCCGAGTGGAGAATATGAATATGCACCTCCATCAGAGCAGAACTCTCAGCTGCAGTAGGAAGCCAACAAATTTAAGAAAACTTGCCTCCAATGTAAATTCTACCCATGTCCAGCAGAATGTGCCTTAGAGCATTATATTATGAAGACTGGAGAAAGCCCTATATTGATTGTATTTCTTTTCTGGATCAAAAAATCCTCCCCTCTGAAACAAAAGATGTAGTTGGAATAAAGAAAAGGGCATTTCGCTTCTTTGCTAAGCAAGGATAACTTTACAGGAAGGGCTATAATGGCCATCCTCTCCATCCGGATGTGCAGCAGGTTCTCGAGGAAGCCCACGCCCCAGGACATATTGGCGGCGCAAAGATATATGATCACCTGATGACCCTGGGGTACTATTGGCCAACTATGGAGATAGATTCAGCAACATTTGTTAAGAGGTGCAAGGTTTGTCAACTACATGGCAACCTCATACATGCTCCAGCCGTGGAACTCCCTACCCATTTCAAACTTGTGCCCTCGATTTCATCGGGAAAATAACCACTCCCTCGAGGGGCAAATGTTTCATTTTAGTAGCAACAGAGTTGTTCACCAAATGGGCAGAAGCAGTTTCACTACGCCGAGACAACTCTCCTTCAAGTTGAGCCAATGCACTTGTAGCTTTCTCGAGCGCTGCTGAAGTCTGGGCGTACTCCTCGAGATGATGGGTATCAAATCTTGCCTTGGCCACTGCACCCAGCCTGGCATGAACCCATCTCAGATCAAACCCAAAGCACCCCTCCATATCTCGAACGTCCTTCTGAATGTCTTCAAAGACATCAGCTGGTACCTCCCCCATTACATAAGCAAAAAGTTTGAAGATTCTTGGGAAAAGCATGTCTACCGCGTATCCTCGGAGTTCTCTTCTCTGGGGTTGGAAAAAGTTTAAGGGTAAGCTGTCCAGATGGATTCCATAAGGATGGACGTGGTGCGTTGAACACTAAGGCCTCTCCACTCGACGTAATCAGGATTTATACTCAAACAAACCCAACTAAGCCCTGAGGACACCTTCTGCTCGGAGGGCACAATCCAGCATTTCTTACAAAGTCTTACAACGGATGTGAGCTTAACAACCCTCGTGCCATGCCCAAGCCCTTACCTTCGCCCTATACCGAAAGATATTAGTTCATTGATCAACTACCACTTGATCCCCTAGGTAAAGGAATTTATCTAAGGTGCCAAAGAGTCCCCTCCTAATAAGTAGGGCTTTGCTGGTCTTGCAAGCATTCGTCTACGTTTGCTCGCAAAACTGCTAAGGTTAAGATAGCCAATCCCGTTTTGTTTCGGCAGAAACGAAGAAATTTCGAACAGTGTATTATAGTCGACGGGCCTCTAGCGACGATCGGACCCAGATAATCAATGTATTCATCGTGCCCCCCCTGGTTCGGTGAAAGAATTTAGATTTCCCGATGAGGTAGCCTGCTGGGACTTTGCTATAAAAGGGATTAGCGGCTTAATGCATGGATTTGAGCTGTGAAAGGCCTTGTAAGTGCCTTGCTCATGCCTTCCCGCCTTACTATGTCAAAGAGCAAAAAATGCACTCAATGAAGGCCACGATCGATAGTAGGGGTTTCTCTCTCAATTAACAAGCCCAGGGATCACAGACGAGATCTAACCTAGTGGTTTCGCTTTAATTCATTAACTATACGAAGATCTTATTTCTTACCTACTAGATCGATTGAAAGAAGCCTTCGGGTTACAGTCAACTCATAAAATACTCTCCTAAGGAGATATTCTTTCTATCCATAAACAGAAAGGGGGAGAGATTCCTGCTTGCCTACTTCGCGGGAGAAGACCTATTAAAAAAAAAACAGACAAGAGAAGAGATCAAGATGACTACCAAATTCATACCAGAATCCTTGATTGTACTAGCTTAAAATCAAGACCACAATGAGAGACATTCGATCCCAGAATTAGCTCTATCCCACCTCCAATGAGATGTTTTAAGCATATGGGTTAGTGGCAGTTGAATGAAACTAGAAAGAGTGGCAGTTAGATCCTTGAAGGGAAAGGACTTGGCTTCATCTCCCACACCGGTTAGCAACCGAGATAAGAGTGAAACTAAAGCGGGAAGGAGATGAGGATCCGGATTCTATATTCCATTTTTTTCTTTTTAGTTTGAGTGAACACCCGGTAGCCAATCGATCAGGACTAGGAGCTGCACCAAGACGGATTAGTTCGCCTTCGGGTTCTTAAGAAGAAAAAGAAGATCCCGGAGTTCTCTTTCTAGGTTGAGGAGATTGCTTTGACTTTCTTGTTAAACCTACCCGAAAGAGAGTGAGTGGTGGATTCAGAGAAAAGCTATTCTTCTTAGCAGTTTCACAAGTGAATGGAATGATTCTTCCCCCGAGGGTGACTTCACTACCTGGATCCTCATCTCTTGAACTCGTTCTGGCAGCTAGTTTAATGGCACCGGCATCTCATCTAGTCTAGATCGATTCCCTAAGAGCTTCTTCTCTAGCAGGCGATTTGGCCCATTTTATCTTTCCTGGTAATAAGGAAAGGCCTTTCCCTATCACGACCGCCTTCCTTTATTCGGAATTCATTCGTCTCAAAAGAAAGAGCTAGCGAACCACACCAATTCCATTCCAATTATCTCTGACAGAGCAGGATAGCTGCCATCAACCCTTTAGAGCGAGGGCCCTCCGAGACCAATGCAGAAGGAATAAGAGCCTTTATGCCTTGAGCCTTGAGCGAAATCATTGACCTTGCGCCTGGTTTGATTAGGACATTGCCGCATTTCATCTCAAAGAGGATCTAACTCTTTCTTTCCGGCTTAGCCGAACTACTTGGCTCGGATCAATTCACTCTTTCTTTATCGCAAGCAAATAGCCAAAGAGCTGATGAAAGAGCACCGTCTTCTCTTATTCCTGAAAACATCTTCAGAGCAGTTATTACAAAAAGACTAGCATCTCTAACAGGAAAAGCAAGCAAAGACCTCCCCTTTGGTTTGGTGGCCTCCTTCCTTGATAAGAGTGAAAGCAGAATCAGAATCAGACTCTTGGACGTGGGATCTTGCCTAAATAAATTTCCATTGAGCGGGGTAAGTCTAAAAAAGCATTTCACCGGCACTCAGCCCTTCCCCCCTTACTCCAAGAGCCGAAACAGCCTCTATTCCTTCAACAGCAGTTAGGCCTTTTTCTAATCCTACAGCCCTTCTCCCAAGAGTTTCAGAAAAGGCTACCGACTTGGCCTACTTTGACTACGCTATTCTTCTCATTTCGAAAGAAGAAGAAGTAGCCCCGCCGACGACAACAGATTCAATAGCTGGGGATCTTGCTAAGAATGAAACTCCTAACCTTAAATCATAGAACCGGGGATGATTTCCAAGAATCCGAAGTTGGAGCGGGGAAAAAAAATCCCCAGTGGGTAGGGAAGCTGCCCATCCGTTATAGTTGCTTCAGAAAGATAAATTGGAAGGTTGGGCGATCTCCTATCCTGTCCGGTCGTTGTGGCAAGCGAATCTATTGAGAGATATATTGAGCCGGTAAGCGGGATTGACTTGCCGAATAGTGATATGATGTAACGAAAAACGGCTGCTCATTTCGTATCTTGAAGAAAGTAAAGCAGGAATAGATGGCCTGCCCCTAGCTCTAACTAATATCTCTACTTTGATAGCACAGGAGTGCTTTCATTCCCTGCCACCCGCTTCTATAACTGGCTATTCCTTATCGGCATTTCAAGACAAAATCTTTCATGATCCATCCCGGAATTGGATATAGAATAGTTGGGATATTCAACAGGGAGGGAACAGAAGGGGATGACATCAGAAGTAGGATCGTCGAACGGTCTTCTGGCTCCGTGGCTCCTGACCTTGGAAGATGGGATTCCGAGACCTGGACCCTTTTTCATAACTTCCGCTCGTTGCATACCTTGCTCCACTACTGTACAGCATTTCCCGCTGCAGTTTGAGCAGCAAATGGTGTCCCTCTTCTTGTACCCCGGAATCCACAAGTACCGGCGGAGGCCCAATAAACCACCCGACCCCTTACATCTGTAACAGTCACAATGGTATTGTTGAAGCTTGCTTGAACATGAATAAGTCCTTTTGGTATTCTACGTGCACTCTTGCGTGAACCAAGACGTCCATTCTTACGTGAACCAGTTTCTTTTTTTTCTTTCATTCCGGGGAAAACCTCCTTGAAGTCTCAACTAATGGGGGAGGAGTGAGATTATACAACCCGCCCTTTCTCTTTTTTTCACAAATAGTCAATTTAGGATCTAATTCGCAGAAGGATTACCATATATAACACAAAATTTATCCGCCGATTCCTTCGAATCTAGCCTCCCGGTCTGTCATTATACCTCGAGAAGTATAAATAATTACAATCCCCATCCCGCCTAAAATTTGAAGAATTCGTTGATAGTTAGAATAGATTCGTAGACCAGGTCGACTGATCCGTTTTCAATTTTTAAAAGTTCTGTTAGGTTCTTAGTAGCAATCGGCGACCTTTTTTTCTTTTACTTCACAGAGCTTTTCGTCTCCTTGATAGCTGGAAGTTCTCCAAAAGTATGAAAAGCTGGAGGACTTTGTACCATCCATTCCGGTGTGGTTGGATTCTGTTCAACAGCCCAAGGACTTGGAGCGCATCTTTTGTTGTTTCCACTGCTTGAAGTGATTGTTACGACCACGAAGAAACGACAAATCCCAACTACAGATATATAAGAGCCAGAACTGCTAAGGGCATTCCATCCAGCGTAAGCATCTGGATAATCTGGAATGCGACGTGGCATACCCGAAAGCCCTAAGAAATGCATGGGAAAGAAGGTCGGATTAACCCCGAAAAAAGTGATCCAAAAATGGATTTGACCTAAAGTTTCAGGATATGTTCGACCAAAGATTTTACCTACCCAATAGTGAAATCCTGCAAATAAAGCAAAAACGGCTCCCATAGAAAGTACATAATGGAAATGTGCAACCACATAATAAGTATCATGTAGAGCAATGTCTAGCCCAGAATTTGCCGGAACGATTCCAGTGAGTCCCCCTATGGTGAACAAAAATATGGACCCTACAGCAAATAACATGGGTGTTTTGTATTGTATCGAACCCCCCCACATGGTAGCGATCCAACTAAAGATTTTTATTCCAGTGGGGACAGCTATGATCATGGTAGCTGCGGTGAAGTAGGCACGGGTATCAACGTCTAAGCCCACAGTAAACATATGATGAGCCCAAACAAGAGATCCAGGAACACCTATACTGATCATGGCATAAACCATGCCTAGATACCCGAAGACCGGTTTTCCCGAAAAAGTAGAAACGATATGACTTATGATACCGGATCCAGGCAGAATGGGAATATACACCTCTGGATGACCGAAGAACCGAAAGAGATGCTGGTATAATATGGGGTCTCCCCCTCCAGCGGGATCAGAAAAGGTTGTATTAAAGTTTCGATCGGTTAATAACATGGTAATTGCCCCTGCCAGTACCGGAAGTGATAATAAAAGTGGGAATGCTGTCACTAGAACGGACCACACAAATAGGGGTGATCTATGCATAGTCATTCCAGGTCCACGCATGTTGGAGATAGTTGTTATAAAATTGATAGAACCTAAAATGGATGAAATACCAGATAGATGAGGACTAGAAATTGCTGAATCAACTGCTCCTCCAGAATGGCTGGTAATACCACTTAAGGGCGGATAGACCGTCCACCCGGTGCCACTACCCACTTCTACTAAGGCTGGGCTTAATAGGAGCAAGAGACTTGGTGGCAACAACCAGAATGAAATATTATTTAATCGTGGAAATGCCATGTCAGGCGCACCTATCAGAATCGGAACAGACCAATTACCAGATCCACCTATCATCGCCGGCATAACCATAAAAAATATCATTAAAAAAGCGTGAGCCGTTATTAAAACATTATAAAGTTGATGATTCCCACCAAGAATTTGATCGCCGGGTCGTGCTAATTCCATACGAATCAGTACTGAGAAGCATGTGCCCATCACTCCAGCAATGGCACCAAAGATGAAATATAGAGTCCCTATATCCTTGTGGTTAGTGGAGAACAGCCATCGGACCGGATTTGTCGTAAAATTGAGATTCTTTCGTTTTCTTCCTTATCAGAGAGGGCCCCTTGTTGAGCGGGGCTTCTTTTTGAAAAAGGGGGAGTGAGGGCTTTCCGGACCTTCCCCAACCGGAGGGCGGAAGATCACGAAAGGGAGACAGAGTCCTAACTAAATCATAAAACAAGCTACCATTCCATCTATCATATCAGTCGAGTCGATCCGATTCGTTCTTATCTATAGGCAAGAGAGAACTTATGACCTCGCGGATGGAGAGGGATTCGAACCCCCGGTATTCCTATCAATACTTCGGTTTTCAAGACCGACTCTTTCAACCGCTCAGACATCCATCCCCTTCGCGCTTCGCCCGCCCTATCTATCCGCGCGTGGCAGGTAGGGCCTTATCTATGTGATTCGCTACGCTTGCTTGCGCCTATCGGCGGATTCTATTGCCTGCCGGTTAGCGAAACTTTTCCGGTAGTACGAATCGCTACGCTTCGCTTCTTTCTATATGATAATATGCACCTTGGTTGCTGCGCTCCCTGCGGGTAATAGCAAGAGAGTGAAGAAGGAATGATCCTCCGAGTGATTGAGTCCGACTCAAGCGAGTGAGTGAAAGGCGTGGCAAGAGAGCGAGTTCCACTCGCGAACGATCAGCAAGTGAAGGACCGATCCTTTTGTTTTGCGCCACCAATACTGTTGCGAGACTGGTACTTGGCGGCTCACGAGCAATATATAGACTAAGGTTGCCCATCACTCCCTCGCTAAGGGCCTTTCTATTCTCTTTCTAGTATGGTTCCTTCATAAGAACACGGAACGCCCAGCTTCGCAGAGCAGCTCTCTCCCCAGACCAGAGCATAGTGTGGAATCTGGGTCGTTTCATCGAGCACCATTTCTTTTAGATAGAAAGGTATTCTGACTTTATTGGATCAAATAAGAACCTAAGCCTTCTACTAGTTTGGACAGACTAAGCTCTATTTCATAGATTGGACTCTTTTACTGTGATTCGCCCCTACTAGTAAGAAGCTGTTCGTTCCCTGGATCCACGTGTTCCTAGTCGGGCCTAAATGGATGAATGAAGAAGCGCGCCCGGGTAGACTTCAAGAGCTCTTTCTCTGCGTATCCTCCTACTTCTTATTCTGGGGGTCATAGAAAGATACGAACCGCCTACTCTTTAAAGCCCTACCATTAGATTGAATAAAATGAAAGCTGCTTGCCCTCAGTAATAAAAAAAAGCAATCCCTCCCCTTCTGTTACCTACTTTTACTCATATCTTCGCGGTATACCTCAATACAAGACAAGCACAGGAAAGGATATTCAATCAAAACCGGGCTATCACCCTATCTAAGCAGGTTTCCCCTCTCCTCTACGGAAGTCATCTTTTAATCTATTTAAGTTCCTGTGTCTATCGCTATCGTCCTATTTTCTCTCAATTGCCTATCCTTTATAGATGAGGGGGAGTACCTTAGCAGTAGCTTCCAACAACTTAAGATTGACCTCCTCAAGTGCCAGATATGAATGTTTTATTAATTTCATACGGGACTACTTACTTACCTAAAGTGAACTTTTGGCTTACCTAAAAAGTGGACTGAAGGAACTGACCTAAGCATAGCTCTCTCAAATAAAAATGCCTTTCATTTCTCTTTTAAGACCTTTGTCCTACTTATAGTCTCAGTCCTCCAGCCTATCGAAAGTCATCTTTTTATTAACATTAACCAACAACACATGCACTTTGTTGGCACTAAAAAAAAGGTTATTCAATCCACTAGTGCAACTGAAGGAATTACCTCTTCTGAACCGGAATAAGAAAGAGCTCATAACCACTACTTGTGAACAGCTCTCCTCAACTGAAGGCGCACCTACTGTTACTAGAAGTCTAGTCTCTCTCAGGTCCAGTTTCGATCTCGAACTACAACATAGGCGGGAAAAGAGATATTCAGAAAAGCCGATTTCCTGTCCTGTCTTAAGAACCTGACTCAAAAGAGAAAAGAAGACCGGACTAAAAGAGATCTCACTTTCGACGATTGAACTCCACTTTCATATCAGGCTTGCACTGGAATTAACTTTCAGGAATCCTTGCTCCTGGCTCATATTCACATAGGCCACTCATAAGAATAAGACGTTCAACTCCCTCAAACACGTGTAATTGAGAGAGTCAGAATATCAGTGCCTTGGGTAAATGTCTACCTTCGGGAGAATCTTACCGAACGACTTTCAAACCTGTCCTCTTCGCTTCCCAAGAGATTGGATTTAGGTAAAAGGGCCTTGTCGGCCACCGCTTTTATTTTCATTCATTTTTCCTATAAAAAAAAAATAAAAGATCCCCGCTCGAACTAACTTTCAACGCTCGAACTCCAGAACGAAACTAAAGTCATTGCTCATTCCCGCTCATGCTTGCTATAACAATTCCCTTGCCTACTAGACTTGTCTAAGAAAAGATGCACGAGCCACTCTTTCTCTTATATACGGTATTTTAAGATAGTGATTTGAATGCCTATCCCCTGCCTATGCTAAGCCTTTACTACCTACCCTTACCTGTCCGCCTTGAACTACTGCGCCTGCGCATACCTTTTCTTGCTCCATCCAGAAGGTAGCTTGAACTGGCATTGTACAGATAGATAGCCAGTAGAAAGAACTATTCCCAAGCTGGAGAGGTGGGAGAGGAGAGAAATTGAAGTGGATCTCCTATCTATATTCGACAGCTTGAAGAGGGTAGAAAGCAAAATTTTCATTGAAAGCGATTGTGCCTACCACAGTAAAGTTCGGTATTTACTAGCAAGGAAAAGGGTAGGATCTACCAAGACGGGTGGCATGTGAACCGCTTTGGAGTGAATCGGTTAAGAACCGCAGATGGCACATCGAATCCCCGCAGCCACTTTGCTGAGTTGATAGATAGATAGATGAACTAGCCCGAGGACCAAAGGAGAGTACTTCTTTTGCCATTGGAAGCTGCTGTCAGTAGGCATTCTTTGCGCCAGAAAGAGAGATTGTATTGTAGCTTAACTTCTTAAACAAAGCCGGCTCCAGTTCTATTCAGAATAGGGCAAGAAAGCGACTTGCCGCCTCAGTCACGAAGGAATACCGAAGAGCCTAAAGAGGGTGTTAGAATGCAGCTAGATAGAGAACTATAAGATAAGAGGGATTCCATGGGTGAGAAGGCTGACATGAAGGCTCTCATTCCAAACCGGTAAAGCGCAAGGGGCAAGCAGTTGACTCTTTCACTCGGACTCACTAGCAACTCCAGGAGCGACCCCTCATCATCTTACGATGAAAAGCAGGTTTATTCCGTGGTAAACCACAACGAGTAAGCGAGATAGGGTGAGGTAAAGCCTCAGACCGGTCAAAGGAGCCTCCGTAAAACCTCATCAGACAGGTAGCGGAAGCTGATAGAAAGGGGCGATGAGCTCAGTAGAGGAGAAGCCGTCCTGATGAAATAGAAAGCCCTAGCTATGAGTGACTCAAATCTAGCCGTGATGGGCGAGGGCCAATATTCAAATGAAAGCAAGGGGCTGATTGCCCTCATGGGGAAGGGATGAATACGAGCAGTCGGAAGAGCAGCTCTCTCAGAAGCAACCAATCCAAGAATTGATGGATTTGGTAGAGTGCCAGTCACAACACTAGAACCAAGTTAGGTGAGCTTGAAGGCATCGGTTGAAGCCCTTAGTTGCAAGGTCTTTGACTGTGCCCAAGAAAGGGATGGATAATAGATCTTAGATAGTTCCCACTTCCACTTAACAAAGGAAAGATATCACACACTACACAAGACAATCATGTGCAAGCTGCTTGAGTTGAATCAGCCTCAATTCCTCTCTCACTCACGATGAAAGCTAAGAGCTTGCTCGAAGACAGCCTTTACTTTATAGTTGTAATCTATCCTATCCTATCCTTTAGGCGGGGATAGGTTCATAGGAGGACTTGGTTACATAGGAAGGAAAGGCTTAAACTAGAAGGGATAAGAAAGGGAATTTGTGCAACACTCTTAGTAGAAGGCCGAGTTTAAACTCCCTCTATCCGCGTACAGGACAAGCAAGTTATTGAGGGCTCTTTATGCCAAATACTTTTACACTACAGGGGAGAAAACAAGAAATCTCCTAAGCAATAAAGATCTTCCTATTGATACTAGCATTAGTGCGACTGGCTCCCGGGGAAAAGGAATTACACTAGATCTTGGCAATGGCACTCCAACAAGCTCGGCAGGGAGAGAAAGAAGAGAAGGAGATGAGGAAGTACGACGAAAAGGGTATGAAATAGGTTGCTTGTAGCGATTTCGATTGCTTATTCGGTTGGGATTACCAGCCGACTTGCCTGACCAAAGAATAAGATAAAAAGAAGAGTTCCCGCCTACGGCTACATGCCCATTAAGAGCTATACCTGGAGTCGAGCTAACTGCATAAGAAGAGGGGAACTTTCCTAAAAAGCCTAATAGCAATTAACCGCATTGGAAACGACGAATCACACTCTGAAAGGAGGCACCCTCCCTTATTACGTTACGGTCGAACCTCGCCTTTCTTCCTTCCTCTCCCGTTGGTCGAGCGTCTTCAAACCTTCGCTCCAATACTTTCGAACAACTCTCGTACCCTTCGCTCATAAGCTAACTAAGAGCATGCCTTCGATCCGGCGTGAACTCTTTGCATTGCCTTTAGAGTAGATGTAGTAGATTGAGATCTCTCGACAACCGTAAGAGGTTAAGGTTCCAACCTGGGATTGTAGTTCAATCGGTCAGAGCACCGCCCTGTCAAGGCGGAAGTTGCGGGTTCGAGCCCCGTCAGTCCCGACGCCGGATTCAAAAAAGACATCAATTCCTCTCTCCATTTTCTGTGGACAAAGAGTAGGATCTAATTTCCCAGCAGGAGGATCCTTCTTTCGTTTCGCATTTCTCATCGGACAAATAAAGTAAAGGAATCCAAATGACAATAACTAGTAACGGGGATAGACATATGTAGATTGGTACAATCGGGGGTATCACCATATTCAGGATTCAAAGAGATACCGTACTGGTCGAGCTTTTTTCGATTGTTCCTCCTGGTCCATCGAATATAAAATTTTGTGGTATATCGTATAATAAGATCAAGGCTGCACGTGAATCTGACTCTCAAATTTTTAGGAGCCTCTTGCTTTTGGTGAATTACCGGTGCTTAATGCAATAACCGGTGAGCAGACTTGCGACGTGCTTACGCCATCGCGGACGTCCGGGTATGGATTACTGGAGTGAAGGGATTGGCGCGAACCAGAGTGTGCTTCGAGACCATCTTTCTCTCAGGAAAAACAACGAACAGGGGACGACCTCGTTCCCGAGTCTCATCAATCTCAATGTCTATGGGTCCACAGCCCAATTGAAAAAAGTTTAACATCCTGAACGAACTTCTTTCCTTAAACCCTCGTAAGGTATCTCTATCACTCGTTACGCCGAATCAATCAACAAGCAACCAGAATTTTCTATCTTCAACGCTTCAGGCAGGTGGCCTAGCTAACACAGCAAGGACTTACACCATATACTCAGTGCCCCTAATAGATGTGGAATTAGACTTTCTCTCTTCTATTTTTTTTAGACGGATATCGAACTCCTTCTTGGATTCAAAAAATGTGGGAATAAAGAGTATTAACAGAAAATATTGAATCTTTCCTTGATGCGGCAATAAATAGTCCTGACTTTCCTGAAAGCTTACTAAGGTGCGACGCCTGATTGTGAGTCTCATAGCCATACGAGAGCTTGGAATTACACCCTAGAAGGAGTTAGTCAAAGCCTTCCTTTCGCCCTCGCTTTCCTTCATCTCATGCATCTGGGGAAGGAAGCGAAGCTGTTTAAGTAAGAGTTAGCGCCTATGGAAAAGAGATTTTAATCGCTTTGTGGCGGGATAAGCTGTGATCTTATTCCTAACTTGGGATATTAAGTAAAATAACATCACTCATTGGCAAAGCATGAATTAGCCTTCGAGTTGTGGCTTCTTGTTCATCTTTCACTATCTGACCTTTCATTTCAGGTTCTCTTCTCTTAGTCTTCCATGACCCATTCCTCTAGAAATGACTTTTTAATAACCTAATAAGAGATCTATTACGCGCATCATCGCATAATCTATTTTCTTGGAAGGAATTAGCTAACTAGCCTAGCTGACAAGGCATGGCATGAATGGCGGGATGCTAACTCGATTCGCCCTTGCCTCTACGGGATTACTACCTTATATAAAAAAATAGAAAGCACCAAAGGTAAGCAGTTCCCAGTCGAAAGATAAAATTATTCTTAGCAGTTAAACAAGTGAATGGAATTTTTTTTTCCCCCTATCGGTTGACTGGGCTTCCCCAGTGTCATCATCGACCCGCTCCTGCACCATCTCATCCTTAGTGAATAAAAAAGGGTGCTTGTGCTTCTTAAGTAGCATTTACTTACCTTCTTCATCGAAGGCTTCCATTGATAGGGAACTGTTCTATCTAATGTGGCATTATCACGTGCGGCAAGTGTTTCTGCCTCATCCCCACCCCGATGGCTATAGTCGAGCAGAAATGACTTATCTATTTAGTAGCTGAACCAAAGAGAAAGTAAGCCCCGTCGCTCTCACTACAGCCTTTCACTTTAACCGGGCATAGGCCCTCTTTCCTAATTCATCTACTGGTCTTATCTTACAAGCACCAGAATGAGAGAAGGACTTCCTGGCTTGACTTTCTCACATAAAAACTTAATTAGTATAGATCTGTAGCCCGTTCTGGGTCTTTAACCGAAACTGGGACTAGGCATGGAAAAGCTCGAATCAACGTCCTTCTCTCCCGAGGTTCGAAATGTGGAGGTACCTTTACCGTCACCTGCTAGCTCTGTCCGCCACGGGTTAGCGACATAAAGTGCGAATAAAGGTTCATCGGGACATTTTATTCAACAACTGAAGCCTTTATTATCCCCGCAGAGCCTCCAAAGGAAGTAAAAACTACAAGTCCCTATGGAAGTTCCTTGCCCACTTCTTGGCATCTGCCTTTATTATGTTTCATGTCCGCAAATCGTATTCATGTCCGACCCCCCTTCTCTGTTGGCGAATCGACTTCAGCTCCTGTACTTCTTTCTTTAGGGCCGTCTAAAAAGTCTTAAGTTCTTTAAATTCGGCTCCTTTTGAAGCGGAGAAAGGGTGAAAGCTAATAATAACTTTTTTTCATAACTTACTTGGAAAATGAAACTCATGCCTTTCCTTAATCAGTTACTTGCCTCCTTCTGCTACTATTGATTCAATTCCAAAGATGGAGGAAGTGTTACCCAGCGTCGAAGTGAAGTTCCTTGTCTCAGCGTCCTCCTTCCTATTGGAAGGGGGGCCCCATTACTTTGGCAAAGAAGGCCCTACCTCAGTCATTCCAGGCAAAAGGATCCGTTCCTGGACTTAGGTTAGGGCAAGAAGGCTACGGTGAAAAACCACCGACATGTCAAGATCAAAATTAGAAAGGTAGATCATTTCCGTAACGCTTTCGCAGAAAGGTTCGGTCTTTAATCTATATCAATAGCAAACCAACCGAATCGCTGCCTTTAAGGGGGAGTACTGCTTATGGCTTTGTACAGGTAAAAGGCAGTATTCCACAATGTCATGGGGGCTAAGCTTGTCATAATGTACCGGAATTGGGTATTTCAGGGGATGGTGAGTCATCTAAGGGATTTGGCATTTGAACAAGAACCTTTGAGCATTTCCCAATCAATAGGAGTTTTATTTATGAGTCCAAATGAGCTCGTGAAAATAGTAACTCGTCTTTCCGCCCTGGTCCCGCGAAATAAGTAAGACTTTAAAAGTACAATGGAAATAGAATAGGTGCCAGTATCCATAGGCTTGTAGGTATGAGTTCGGATGTAGGCTGTTCTCTATGGCTAGAGAACAGTCGTCTCAGGAATCGTTTAGAGTGTTAGCAGATTTCCTTAGCGAAAAAAAGGGGAAGTCATTTGTCTCTTCGATTGACTTTCATTCAATATCCCATTCCCGCTGCATCGGCTGGTCAAAGATCACCCCAAAATTGATTCAAAAGCTGCGTGCGGTTGGCATGGCAGTGTGAGGTGCTCGTCGATCTCTCCGAACCGTTATACCCCAAGCCTAAGGCTGACCCTTTAGAGTAATATTGCCACATGTCTTTCTCTAGGTTATCAGTTAGATGATAAAATCCTAGAGGGGCTATGAAATCACTTTGAAAGACTGGGTAAAAGGCAAGAAAAAATCCCTTGAAGAGAGCATATTTCAAGATAAATAGCTCTATTCAATGCCTGTATCAGTAGTATGCTCTAAATGGAACATGACTTCCTTGAGCCTCTCATTGCTGGTGTATAGTCTTACTAGTGCTTTTCAGGTCCAGGGTTATGACAACTTCATAAATGGTAAGGTTTCTATCTGATATGAGACCGTATCGAAGGCCAAGTAGGTAGGTATCGTATCTCTGACTGGGTGCCGTAGGTATCTGAGACTGGGTAAGTATATGAGACCCGGCACGAAGGAATACTAGGTAAGTATATGAGACTCTATCGAAAGGTCAACAAGGTCTGTATATTATATGAAACACTATCGAAGGAAAATCCCAGGCAAGAATTACCATGAATTATAATAGTACTATGAAGAAAAACTGGATGAGATTTCAAATCGAGGAAGCTGTTAAGAAAGAAAAAGTTCAAGTGGGTTATAATAATAAAAAAGAGCTCAAAAGGTTCTGGAATGAGTTTGACTGTTCCGTAAAACAAAGTTAAAATGAAAATAAAAGTAAGAGATCAGAGTATAAAGAATCAGTCTTTTCTTATTTGGAAGCACAAAAAGCACATTCCCAATTAACAGATGAAGACTTATATCTTATACAAAAAAATATAGAGAAAATGACTATGTCCTTCGATGAACAGTCAATGTTTAAGACTACACCAGACATAATCAAAATGTTAATCAGTAGTGATAAGGAATGTGCAAAGGATTTTCTCAGGTCTAGGTTGAGCTCAGAGGATGATAAAGAAATTATTTAGAGTTTCGTGGAATGATGAAGTAAGACCATGCCATTAGAGAAAGGGTGGTTTGCTCGCTTAGTCTTATTGAGCGAGAAGTTCTTATAACGAAGACGCTCGCTAAGCTTCGGTCTCGATCGATTATACTTTTTGTTAATTGGGTAGGTGTCGATAGCAGCAGAACCTTTGCTTTGGTCCATACCACGAAACAAGCAAAGATCTAAGTCTTTCTTTGCTCTGCCTCTGGGCCTGGTCCAATGCCTAGCATCGTACTTTCCTCTACTCGTGTAAGGCCTTCAGAACAGGTAACCTGGTAGGCTCCGCTAACCTGGTAGGGCTCTACTTTGACTTCTCTATTTCATAACACTAGCCAACCGGAAGGTCTCGTCGAGAGGCAGGTTTTTGATCTGCTTACAGGACATAGAATCACGTTTCCGGATGAGTTGTTCATTTCTCTGGGAGTCTCAATGAGACCTAAGAAAGGTAATGAGTCTGAATGCCTTCATTGTATTGTTGCCTTTCACTTAGAAGCGGAAGTCCAAGGCTGCCTTATCTTATGGGCCTTTGCCGTAAAGAGTAGCCATATCCAGCCTCATACTCCCTCAAATCCCATTTCTAAACTCTACAACCGCTCCGGTCACACTGCACCACCCTTAGAGCTTTAACGGGCCTTTAGGCTAAGGATAGATTGCCTGATAGACGAATTCGTCGACCGCCAATGCTCTAATAAGCTGTCTTTCTCCCCCGCTAACAACCAGTCCAGCAACCCGACCGGTAGGACAAGAAGAGCTTCCCTTCCTAGTCCTAGATCCGAGTTACTAGCTTTCTAGACCGACGGTTGTAGGCCTCCCTCAGGTCGGCTTTAGTCGAGCTCCCCAACTCGCTCGACGGTACGACCTCTCCGACTAATAGACTTGATACCGTTCCGTTCCGCTCATGCTCCTTGAGAGGAAAGAAAGAGCTCGACTGTTAAGGAGAGGAAGCACTCCCTCCACTACCCCGCAAATCTAATGATGGACATGCAAGCAGTCCCGCTTATGTGAAGGCTTAGCCAAGTTTGAAGCCTCTCGAATGACTCAGCTAGTTTACTAGACCCTCTATCCGACCCCCTATCAAGTAAGGAGAGCTAGGTTGTATGACTTCCTGCCGGTCTTTGAAGCTATTAACTGGGCAAGTAGGACTAGTCTTTATGGCCCTATTGATTTAGGAGTTGTTGCAACACTGGTTGTTGACGGTTGTTAGCGAGGTACGAGCAGGAGAGTGGCTAATGTCCCTCAGCCCTTGAAAGCCATTAACTAACCTTAAGAGCAATTAGGGCTGGTCTCTCTCTTGGGGCTTCTCTCTTTTAGGAGGAGGGAGAGGACTCTGCTAATTCTTTATCAGTATGCTTAGGAAGCAAGGTTTTTAGGGCCTGGAAGGAGGGGAAGCTCTTCTTGGACTAGGAGGGGAAGGGATGGTTGTATGGCATCTATGAAAGCATTGACTACATTTCTCCGCGAAGGCAAGACGCTCTATTGGCTTAGGTTTAGTTGGTACAAAATCCAGTTCTAAATGGATAGGATAAATTTGATTGACTGATGGTACAATGTACTTTTGTACAAAGTCACTTCTCAATTCGTATTTGGTATACGAAAGTGCGGAAGGCAAGCCCTTCTATCTGACTTTGGCTTCTCAATTGCATATACCAAAAGACTGTGCCAAAAGAATTGCTACCTTTCTGTTCGATATTGAATTGACCTAGACATCGAGATTTCATATACCAAAAGAATTGTACATCGCTAGGAAGACTGGTCGTTCTTCCCCTTTCAGTCTATTAATAGCTCTAGGCAACTACCTAACGGACTAAGAAGAAGCCCCAAGAAAGAGTCTTCTTACAGGTTAGTTGATAGCTTTCCAGTGTGACCTCTGATCTTCCTTGCTCCTCAAGGAGGAAATCGATAGCCTTTAAGATAAGAGGCTAGCTCCTGTCTTGGTTGGGACAGCTAGCTTATTGGTCCACTGCCTCCCCAGCTAAGCAAGAACGCAAGAAAGCCTTCTCGCAAGCAAGCAAGAAGGAAGGCTTTTAAGATGGAAAGCCCCTATTGAGTAAGATTGCTCGCTAGTTGCCATCAGTTCAATCACTGAAATCAGTCTCATTTCACCATTAGGGAGAATCCACTTTATCCATTTCAATCTCTGTCATCGAAGGAAAAAGGGCTAGCATCATTTCTCCATTGGGGAGAGACCACTTTTGAAATGAAAGATCAACTCTTCGAAGGGAAAAGCTTCAGTGTGAAATTACAGCTATATTGGCATCGACTATGTCTCTCATCGGTTCTCCAGCATGCGAGTTCATTCAGTATCGAAGTCAGCTAGCCTTCATTCAATCAAGGCAAGTTCAATGGGATCTCCCTTGTCTCTCAGTCTCAGTTGCAATACTTGTACATGAAAGGCAGTGAAATACCATTAAATAGAAAGAGGATTGAATATCTCACTTCAATACCGATCTATCGAACTGTATACCTTCAATATCGAACTTCTCCGAGCAGTTCTAATGCCATACCGATGGAATTCCTATCCAGTAGTAAACTTCGACAGCAAGGACCGTTTCACTTGTCTAGATGGCCACATCTAAACTTGTACTTATATGCAATACCGAAATAAGTCGGGTAGTGCCCGCGATGGACTTGCCTTTCCGGCTAAGTACTTGACTTCAAAGACAGCTAGCTAGTTTCATTCAAGAAAGAGGATTTGTACCAAAAGAACAGGCTTTCTACCCCTTCTAGCGAGTTATTAGCATCTGGGAGTTCTAGCGACTGACTTGCCCGCATCTCTTGCCTTAAAGGTTTCACTGCTCTAACTAGGGTATCCCGCAGAAAGAAGTCAACTAGAAGGCAAAATCCACCTAGTCAAAATGGCAGTGACGGACTAATGTACTTGAGCCTATTTTATCGATCGATAAATGGCATTCTTTTATGCGCTTTCTCGCTAACAAGCCAAGCAGTCCCTAGCGGGCTATCCGTCATTAACTCGAAGAAGTGCAACAAGACCAGTATCGAACTGGGATTGCCTCTCTTTCAATCTTCGGAAGTTACTTTGTATCCCTTTCTAATGCAATATCTTCAATCAGATCTGTACGAGTGACAGGAAGAAGTCAGCTAGTTGCCATCCGCTCTGTCCCAATCTCCGGTCAATGATTGAGTCCGAACTCACCTAAAACGGCGTAGAAGGGCAAATCTACCTAGTCAAAACTCTTGTTTAGGAGCCCCTGAAATTTTGAAAGCTTCCTCTCACCCTATGAGTTCAGGGTGCTTTCCTGGCTCGCCTTCACTCATATCATAGGGTTGTGTTCAGTACGATCTTTAGCCTTTCTTCGTAAGATCCTGAGAACTGAAATGCCTAAAGACGGTGCTCAAGTCAGAAATGCGATCTTCTAGGGCAGGAATTCTTATATGCTAATTGCCTGAAATCCCTCTCATTTTGTCAATAAGGGAGAGGTTGGGAGATAGCTCTTAGCCTGTTGGTTGCTTGCCTGTGACTTGACTTCCTCGTACTCCTTCTCCTAGAAAGCGACTTCTTTCATTCCTCGACAGCTAGGTCTTTGCCGACTCTTAGCTTTCCAGGCGGGTTGGTGTTCAACCTTCATTCAATAGGGCTATCTATCCGAAAGGTCTTAATAAAAGAATCCCTGTAATAGAAGTTCATTCCTTAAAGACCTTCCTAATCAGTAATTTGATGGTCTTCCGTAAAGACTTTCATGCGCACCTTCCTTCATAAGGACAGGTAACCAGGCGGGTGACTCACTCGTAGGTAGCACTCTCCGATGCTTTGACTCCTTCTTTTAGTAGTTCCTTTGAAGCTAGTAACTAGAATATAGGACCCGGAAGGCGGGCTCTTATTGCTAAAACCGGAGCGGTTGTAGAGTTTATAAATCTCATTTGAGGGGATGCCTCTAGCAACAAGCCCCTCAGGTCGGTCGACGGTAGTCTCCCTAACGGTCGACAGGTAGCACTTCTCCGACTAAAAGAGAGCTTCCAAGCAGGAGAGGAGCGAAAAGCCTCTCGCTTTCAAGTCGAAGGCGGGAGATGAGCGGAAAGTCTTCAAACTCTTCCCACTACTGTCAAAACTCTCGGATCTCTTTCCCTGAAGCCTCCTATCAAGTAAGGCGTGTAAGTCAACTTTCTATTGAATGGGGCGAGGAGGGCAACTACTGAAGGGCGATCTCGGCTGAAAGCAAGCTTGATTAGGGGTAAGGCAACAGGGCTTAGTACGAAGACTAGGAATGGGATCGATCGGAGAGACTTCTTTGATCTTTTACCTTATTATAGTAATTCAGTGCTACCGAATCGCCTTCTAGACAAGGATAGTGAAATAGGATCCATCGCCTTGGAATAGGATCAAAGAGGATAGAGTGAGTGGAATATGTAGGCGGTGGTAAACTCCTCTTTTCGGTAGTAGAAGGGAAGCTCGTCCTCTTATTGTTTGTGTCAATACTCAACTTCGTCAGTCTGGTTGAACAGCCTCCCAATGAGAGCGAGCCAAGACTTTGCTTGCTGTTTGTGTTTGTCCGCCACGACTGCTCAACCAACTGCTAAATCATGGGTTCTAATCCCATTTCCTCCGGAAACAACCCTTGGCAACCCGATATTTAAGGAAGCACAGCTAACCTAAGCGGGGGCAGAATCAATGACCCAAGGTTTGGGAGTCAAGGAACTGGAAGACAGACACGCGGTGGACTGACCTCTTTAGGCAAGAGAGGCAGTAGGAAGAGAGCCATTAG